GAGCTTGATGCAAATGGCTAAAATATCTTCTGCTTTATATGATTATCAATCAAATAAAAAGTTATTTTATGTATCAATCCTTACATCCCCTACCACAGGTGGGGTGACGGCCAGTTTTGGTATGTTGGGAGATATCATTATTGCCGAACCCAATGCTTACATTGCATTTGCGGGTAAAAGAGTAATTGAACAAACATTGAATAAGACAGTACCTGAGGATTCACAAGTGGCTGAATATTTATTCCATAAGGGCTTATTCGATCCAATCGTACCACGTAATCCTTTAAAGGGCGTTCTGGGTGAGTTATTTCGGCTACATGCTTTCTTTCCTTTGAATCAAAATTAGATCAAGTAGGGCCTTAGAGTCTTAATTTAATAAGAGTATTAATTTATTAAAACTTAATAAAATTTTTTATGTGTGGTGATCAAGTAGTTATTTAATTTATAGGAATCAAAGTAAAAATACGAAGAATGGATTTTTTCTTTGGTAACATAAGATTTAATTGTAGAAAGAATCATCCAGATCATCTTTTTATCGATATTCCTGGTTACTAACCAGGAAATCCCTATTAAACAAAATAAAAGAGTGAATTCTTTCTTCCGTGAAATTGGTTAACAAGGTCTTGCATCTTTCTATATCTCCCCAAAATCACCCCCCCCCCACTAAAAATCCTTTTTGTTGGGTCGTATTATTATAATGAATTCTTTGAGAATTTGTAATAAATCCTTTCTTTAGTAAATTTTTAAAAATTATTAAATTTATAAGACAAGAACAAGATAATAACTAATAATACGAATAATATAAAGGGTGGATTATCATACATATATTTCATGTAGAAACATGTAGAAAGATTTATAGGTCCATTTATTTACATATTTATTGGATTTTATTAATTAATATATATTTATTAAAACATATACTTATATACTCCCTATTAAGTATATATACTCACTTAGGTATACTTAGTATAATATAACAATTATATATGAATTATAATATATCTTTATAACAATATAAGGATAAGGTTAAAATATTAATCTAAAACAATAAATATAACAATAAATAACAGGTACAAATATTAAATCGAGGTACCCATTCTATGATAACTTTCAACAGCTTCCCCTCAATTTTTGTGCCTTTAGTGGGCTTAGTATTTCCGGCAATTGCAATGGCTTCTTTATCTCTTTATGTTCAAAAAAACAAGATTTTTTAGATACAATAAGGACGAATCTTTTTTTTTTTTTCAAGACTTACTTGGATCATAACACGGATATCTATTTAGTAGAATATGGTATAACATGTGGCTTCCTTCGGGCATAAGCTCTTATGTATGTATAAACATGATATTATAGGTAAATGAATTATAACTATTTTCAAATAGATCGGGATCGGGGAGAATTTCTGAAATGTAAAGTCAATATATCTATATGTATTCGGAAATCATGTGAAAGGGATGTTACTATTTTAGTTTGGATCTAAGAAATTCGATGAATTACCCCTAAACGTTCACATCATAATAGTGCTGGTTGATGAGAGTTACTTCGGAAACAAAAAAAGTAAAATAAAATTTATTTTTGTTATTCTCCCAATTCCAATAAAATGCAACTAGGTCTAGTTATAGTATGAGTTGGCGATCAGAACGTATATGGATAGAACTTATAGCGGGGTCTCGAAAAACAAGTAATTTCTGCTGGGCCTTTATTCTTTTTTTAGGTTCATTAGGGTTTTTATTGGTTGGAACGTCCAGTTATTTTGGTAGGAATTTTATATCTTTATTTCCTTCTCAGCAAATAATTTTTTTTCCACAAGGGATCGTGATGTCTTTCTATGGGATCGCAGGTCTTTTTATTAGCTCTTATTTGTGGTGCACAATTTCGTGGAATGTAGGTAGTGGTTATGATCGATTCGATATAAAAGAGGGCGTAGTGTGTATTTTTCGTTGGGGATTTCCTGGAAAAAATCGTCGCATATTCCTCCGATTCCTTATGAAAGACATTCAGTCCATCAGAATAGAAATTAAAGAAGGTATTTATGCTCGTCGTGTCCTTTATATGGAAATCAAAGGCCAGGGGGCCATTCCCTTGACTCGTACTGATGAGAATTTGACTCCACGAGAAATTGAGCAAAAAGCTGCTGAATTGGCCTATTTCTTGCGTGTACCAATTGAAGTATTTTGAAAAAAGGAACTGAAGAATGAATACTTTGCAAGAGAGAAAAAACTCAAGAATCCTCGTTTTTTTATATAACATAACTTAACTGAAGTTTCTTCAGAACGCTTATTCAAGCCAAAGCAAACGTTACGAAATAATTCTAAAACAAAATAGTTTGTGTCCACAATTTTTTTTTTTAGAAATATTTGATAGAACGGGAGTTCTTTCGTCTCGCAATCCGACTACTATTAATTTGAAGTGGGCTTTTTCTTATTATATTTCTGTATTCTTTCTAAATTCAAGGACTAACCACTGTACTGAATCACAAAAAAAAAATCGGAAATAGATTCATGGGCTCGATAACTTGTAATAGAACTTATGCTTGATAGAAATATTAGTATCGTATAGAGTCGACGAACGAGGTGCGTTCAGTAAAAATTAAAAAATTCACAGACGAAAAAATGGCAAAAAAGAAAGTATTAATTTCCCTTCTATATCTTGCATCTATAGTATTTTTGCCTTGGTGGATCTCTCTCTCATTTAATAAAAGTCTGGAATCTTGGGTTACTAATTGGTGGAATACTAGGCAATCCGAAATATTTTTGAATGATATTCAAGAAAAGAGTATTCTAAAAAAATTCATAGACTTAGAGGAACTCCTACGTTTGGACGAAATGTTAAAGGAATACCCGGAAGCACATTTACAAAAGCCTCGCATCGAAATCTACAAAGAAACGATCCAATTGATCAAGATGCACAATGAGGATCGCACGCATACAATTTTACACTTCTCGACAAATATAATCTGTTTCGTTATTCTAAGTGGTTATTCTATTATAGGTAATGAAGAACTTGTTATTCTTAACTCTTGGGTTCAAGAATTCCTATATAACTTAAGCGACACAATAAAAGCTTTTTCTATTCTTTTATTAACTGATTTATGTATAGGATTCCATTCGCCCCACGGTTGGGAACTAATGATTGGCTCTGTCTACAAAGATTTTGGATTTGCTCATAATGATCAAATTATATCCGGTCTTGTTTCTACTTTTCCAGTCATTTTAGATACAATTTTTAAATATTGGATCTTTCGTTATTTAAATCGTGTATCTCCTTCACTTGTAGTGATTTATCATTCAATGAATGACTGAAAAATGATCGAACGATCCAATTATAATATTTGTTACTTTGTGGATAAGCAAAACATTAAAAATTGTACTTATTCTTTCTACCCATCCAAGGGATTCCTCCAATATTCCAGTAAAATTATTTATATTTAAGTAAATAGCAAAATTATAGATAGGGAACTATACTAGCGACCTGCCTAATTTTATTGTATAAATTTTCGGGATCAATGATTGGACCATGCAAACTAAAAATACCTTTTCTTGGATAAAGAAAGAGATTACTCGATACATTTCCGTATCGCTCATGATATATATAATAACCCAGGCACCCCTTTCAAATGCATATCCCATTTTTGCACAGCAGGGTTATGAAAATCCACGAGAAGCGACTGGCCGTATTGTATGTGCCAATTGCCATTTAGCTAATAAACCCGTGGATATCGAGGTTCCACAAGCGGTACTTCCTGATACTGTATTTGAAGCAGTTGTTCGAATTCCTTATGATCTGCAACTGAAACAAGTTCTTGCTAATGGTAAAAAAGGAGCTTTGAATGTAGGGGCTGTTCTTATTTTACCCGAGGGGTTTGAATTAGCCCCTCCCGATCGTATTTTGCCCGAGATTAAAGAAAAGATAGGAAATCTGTCTTTTCAGAGCTATCGCCCCACTAAAAAAAATATTCTTGTGATAGGTCCTGTTCCTGGTCAGAAATATAGTGAAATCACCTTTCCTATTCTTTCCCCGGACCCCGCTACTAAGAAAGATGTTCACTTCTTAAAATATCCCATATACGTAGGCGGGAACAGGGGAAGGGGTCAGATTTATCCCGACGGGAGCAAGAGTAACAATAATGTTTATAATGCTACAGCAGCAGGTATAGTAAGCAAAATCATACGAAAAGAAAAAGGGGGGTACGAAATAACCGTAGCGGGTGCATCGGATGGACGTCAAGTGGTTGATATTATCCCTCCAGGACCGGAACTTCTTGTTTCAGAGGGCGAATCCATCCAACTTGATCAACCATTAACGAGTAATCCTAATGTGGGTGGATTTGGTCAGGGGGATGCGGAAATAGTACTTCAAGATCCATTACGTGTCCAAGGTCTTTTGCTATTCTTGGCATCTGTTATTTTGGCACAAATCTTTTTGGTTCTTAAAAAGAAACAGTTTGAGAAGGTTCAATTGTCCGAAATGAATTTCTAGATCCGCGGATTTATCAACATCAAGCTCTAAAAATAAACAAATTTTTGTTGGCAATTATGTTATGTAATTATGTATAATCAAAAAAATTTTGCTTGTTTATATTCTTTCTTCTACCGGATTTCGGGAATTACTTATACCGCATTACTGGTCATAGTATATTGTGAAGAAGGCTATTTGATTTTACTTAACTCTTCTTTAATTTATTTGTTTTTTCAATCCAAATTCAAACGGTATGATATAGAACGAATCAATAGTTTTATATTTGAATAGAATCAAAACAAAAGATAAATAAGCGGAGAATATAAACCAAAGTATAAATGAGAGGAACAAAGGATTTTAGGGGGGATTGTTCGTCTACTAGTCCTTGACACAAGAAACGGAATTTTCCACAACCCTTTCTTGTGTCGAATTAATAATGATTCTCGATCCCGTTCGTAAAAAATTTCTATTTTTAGTTTAAATTTTTTTATAGGTTTATCATAATCTTTTTTAGATTTATTACGTAAATAGTGGTAGTGGAC